TTTCCAATCATTAGCAATAGCTTTAGCAGTTAATGATTTACCAGTACCTTGAAGTCCGACTAATAATAAACCTCTAGGAGTTGGTAATCCATAATCAGTAGCTTGTAAACTAAAAGCAGTTTGGCGTTTTTGTAACCATTCTTTCAAATTTGCTAAACCACCAAGATTATCAAATTTTTCATTTACTGGATAATATTCTAATATTTTTGTTTGACTAATAATTTGTTTTTTTTCACCTAATAAAATTGAAATGCTATCTTCATTAATAGTTTTATATGTTGCAATAATTTTTGATAAAACACGACGAATCCGTTCTAAGGAAAGTCCTTGACATGATCGTGTAAGATTTTCAAATAATTTAGAATCAATTGTAATTTTTAAAGAGTTAAGTAAACGTTCTAATTCTTTAACGATTTCTTCTTGCGTAGGAAGTTGAAATTGTAAAATTGTTATTAGATCTTGTAATTCTATTGGAATTTTTAATTCGGAACCAATTATAATAATTGTTTTTGGCTGTAATTTTAAAATTCGACTTAAATTTCTAAGTTTTCGTGAAATTGCTAAATCATTTAAAAATCGATTGAAATCTTTTAGTAAGAAAATAGCAGGAGTTTCAGGGTTTAAGCGTTCAATTAATTCTAAGGCCTGTAAAGGATTTCGACTTCCAAACCCTTGGTTATTTGGATTATTTGTATATCCATCAACAAAGTCCCAACTATAAATACTTCTTTTTAAATTAATTTTCACATTTTTCCGAATTATATACTCTACTCTATCTTCCTCAATTGTATTAATATAAATAACAGGATATCGAGCTTTAAGAAAAATATTTAATTCATCATTAAATGTCATGTAGAAAATTGTTTAGTTTAATTTAGTATAAAATTATTATATAAATATTAGAGAAAAAATTGTAGTTTATTAGAGTAAAAATTTTTACTCTAATATTTAGTTAAATTAATGTTGAATTGTTAAACATTTACGTCCTTTTTTTCGACGATTACGTAATGTTTTACGACCTTGAGGAGTAGACATTCGCGCTCTAAAACCAGATAATCGTCGAACAGAATAACGTGTTTTATTTGAAAGTGTACGTTTTGACATAAGAATTTGTTATAAATAAATTTAATAAGAAAGCTAACTTAAACGATTGATACATTTAATATTATAAACAGAGTAAAATATATAAAAGTTTCTTCCTGCTTTTGAAACGCGATAGAAACTTCTCTATTATATTCAGTTAACGGATTTTTTTGACCATAACTACGCCATTGGACTGCATCTTTTAATAAATTTGTTTTTTCTAAATGATCTTTCCACATTGTAGTATAACCAGACAACGCAATTTGTTTTTCAAAACTTCTAAATAACTCTAATCCTTCTCCATATATAGAAAAAAGATCAAGTTGAGTTTCATAACTCAACCAAAATTCTTGAAAAAGATAAATTTTAAATTCTATTAAATCAATATTATTTAAATCGCGTTGAAATTGATCAAATAATTTTAAATCTAATTTGCGATACAGTATAAGTTCGAAAAATTTACTAATTTCAATTAGATTAATTGTTTTGTTTTCTAATTTCGTTAAAAACTTACAAATAAGCTGTTCTCCATATCCAAGTATATCAAATTCAATTGATTCTTTATTTAATAATGTTTGACGTTCAAAATATATAATATTTCTCTGTCGATTTAAAATGGCATCATATTCAAATAAGTTTTTTCTTTGTTGATAGGCTCGTTCTTCTACTTTTTGTTGTGCATTTGTTAAACTTTTTGATAGAATAGAAGATTCGATTGGTGAATTATCAGAAATATTATTTCCGATCATATTTTGAATTTTCTCACCACCAAATAATCTTAATAAATTATCATCTAAACTAACAAAAAATCTTGAAAGTCCAGGGTCACCTTGTCGCCCACATCTTCCTCGAAGTTGATCATCAACACGACGAGATTCATTACGTTCAGTTCCGATTACACATAAACCACCGAAATTTTTAACAATTTGACTTTCTTGAGAATATTGTTTTTGAAAATAAAGTTTTAAATCATCTAACAAAAAACGGATAGCACATTGATAAGATACTGTAGGAATAGCAATTCGATCATTTTCTTGTAAGATACGAAGAACATTAATATCCGATAAATTTAGAAATTTTTTATTTTTAATTAAAACAATTAAAACACTAAAAAATTCTTGCGAATAACCTTTCGTAATCATTTTTAGCATGGGTATTAATTTGTTGTATCTTAATTGATTTTTTTGATGAATTGAACGAATCTTCATCTGTTTAAATATTTGAATATTATTGGTATTTAATTTAGCTTCAAATTTTGTTTGACTTATTAATTTGGTATATATAGTTAATTTATTAATTTGTTGAATTGTATTTATTGAATTTTTTTTCAAATTAAATTGTGATAATTCGTTTTTAGCACAAACTAAAATATTATAAAGTTCTTTTTGAATTAGAAAACTAATATTCCCTCCTAGAATAATATCAGTTCCTCGTCCTGCCATATTTGTTGCAACTGTAATACTGTTTGTTTGGCCTGCTTGTGCAATAATTTCGGATTCTCGCCTTACATTTTCCGGTTTAGCATTTAATATCTGGTAGGAAAGTCGATATTCATTAAGTAATTGCGCAAGCATTTCAGATTTTTCCACAGTTGTGGTACCAATCAGTATAGGTTGACCAGTTAAAGAAATATTATTACAAAATTTTGCAATTGCATTCCATTTAGAAAACTGGTCTTTATAAACTAAATCAGGTAAATCTTTTCGTTGGATTGGTTTATTGGTCGGAATTGTTTCAACTTTAAGTTTATAAATTTTATCAAATTCAATTTCTGATGTTTTACCAGTTCCCGTCATCCCGGATAATTTTGGATACATTAGAAAAAAATTTTGATAAGTAATTGAAGCTACAGTTTCCGCTTGTGGATGAATTGGAACGTTTTCTTTTGCTTCAATTGCTTGATGAAGACCTTCACCCCACGTTCGATCAGGCATAATTCGACCAGTAAATTCGTCGACTATTATTATTTGATTATTTTGAATAATATAATTAATATCATTAAAAAATAATGTTTCGGCACGTAAAGCATTTCTTATAAATGGAATCCAAGGATTATCTGTATCAAAAAGATTTTTTGTTTGAGTAATTTTTTCAACTTGTTTGCTACCTAAATCTGTAATAGTAATATTTTTATTTTTTTCATCAATTTGATAATGTTTATCTACTTCTAAATATTTTATAATTTCGGAAGCAAAAATATATTTTTCAACTGATTCAGTATTATTTGCTTCAGCAAGAATGATTGGCGTTTGTGCTTCATCAATCAAAATTGAATCAACTTCATCTATAATACAGTAATTAAAAGCTGGTAGAACAATGTTTTGAGGGTTAAATTCCATATTATCTCGAAGATAATCGAAAGTTAATTCATAATTTGTAACGTAAGTTATATCACTTTTATAATTAGTTTTACGTTGAATTGGACTCATTTCAGATTGTATTAGACCAGTATTAAACCCTAAAAATCGAAAAATTTGTCCCATCGAAACTTGATCGCGATTTGCTAAGTAATCATTAACTGTTACAATATGAACACCTTTTTTAGTTAATGCGTTTAAACTTGCTGACAATGTTGCAACTAATGTTTTGCCTTCGCCAGTTTTCATTTCAGCAATTTTATTATTATTTAAAACTAAACCAGCCATTAATTGAACATTAAAATGTCTTAAGCCTAAAGTTCGAACACTTGCTTCACGAGTTACTGCAAATGAGCGAGTAATTAAAGCATTTAAGTCTTTCGTTTTTTGGTATTCGTTACTTAACTCAAATATTTTTACTCGTAATTCGCTATCTGTTAGTTCTTGAAAATTTTTTTCAAACTCGTTGATCTCATTAATTAAACTTTTATACCGTTGCGGAATTCGAGTATTTTTATTCCTAAATGGAATTTTTATCATAATAAATTTATTTAAATTACAATATTTATACGTTTATGTTGTTTATCTTTATAATCGAATTTTACTATTCCATCTTTTAAAGCAAAGAGTGTAAAATCTTTTCCAGATTTTACATTGTGTCCTGGTTTAAATTTCATACCACGTTGACGAACTAAAATATTTCCGGCACGAACACTTTCTCCACCAAAACATTTAACTCCTAAACGTTTAGAATTTGAGTCGCGACCATTTTTTGTACTTCCTGCTCCTTTTTTATGTGCCATACTAGATTACTTCCTTTTATTATTTAATACCAATAGTTTTAATTAAAACTCGAGTCAATTCTTGTCGATGTCCGTGTTTACGACGAGTTTTTTTTTTTGATTTCATTTTATAAATAATTTTTTTCTCTCCTCGAAAATGTTTTAAAATTGTTCCTTTAATTTTTACGTTTTCAAGATAAGGCTGACCAATTGAAACGTTTCCTTCATTATTTAATAAAAGAACCCGATTTAAAATAATTTCTTTTCCTAATTCAGTTGGAATTCGATGAAAATCATAAAATTTTCCTGTTTCAATCCAAAACTGTTTACCACTTATTTCAATAATAGCATATTTCATAATATAAGGTTTCCAAATACATTCTTTTCTAATAAAGTATTAAAAGATTAGTATGACTGTACTAAATCACTAACTTAAATGTCAATCATTTTAGAACTATGTAAACTTTTTAACATTTTCTTTTAATATCAACAGTTCTTTATAAAACAATTTAAAAGCTTTTGACTTATAACATTGAGAATTACTAATAATTGATAGCACTCTTGTAATTTTAATATTTTCAATTTCAAGTATTTTAATGGTCTGCAATTTAATTTCTTTTTCAATTGCTGAAGAAGAAACAAATGCTACTCCTAATCCTAAACTAACAGCTGTTTTAATAGCTTCAATTGAATTTAATTGCATTACAATTTTTAACTGATTAATTTCAATATTATTTTCATTTAAAATATTATCGACAAATTTCCGAATTGTTGAGGTTGAATGTAATGTTATAAAATTTAAATGATATAAATCTTCTTTTTTTATTTTTTTTTGTTTTGCAAAAGGATTTGAATTGGAAATAATTAAATTTAATTGATCTTCAACAAATGCTTCAATATCTAAGTTTTTTGTTAATTCTTTGGGAACTTGACCTCCAACGACTGCCAAATCTATCTGTTGATTCGTAATTAATTTACTAATTAGTCTAGTTGAGTTTACTTGTACTTTTAAATTAATTTGTGGATTATTTTGAGCAAATAAGGCTAATAATCGAGGCATTAAATAAGTTCCAATTGTTTGACTTGCACCAACACTTAAATTTCCACGTTCACCATTTTTTAAATCAATTAATGCACGACAACTTTCTTCACATAATGCAAGTATTCGTTCAGTATATTGAAGAAATATTTCACCACTTTCCGTTAAATAAATAATTTGACAATTCCGACGTATTAAATTAACTTCAAGGGTTTTTTCTAATGCTTTAATTTGTCTACTTAAATATGGTTGTGATAAAAATAAAATGTTTGCTGCCTTTGTAAAACTTTTTTCAGTAGCAATAGCTCTCAATATTCGTAGTTGTTGTAGAGTAAAAGGTAACATATATTATAGTTTTAATTTTTATTAAAAAATGCGAATGGAGAGACTCGAACTCTCATAACAAAAGTTACTAGAACCTAAACCTAGCGCGTATACCAATTTCGCCACATTCGCATATTTATGCAGATGAGTAATTCTTAAAAAAATTACTCATCTGCATAAATATTATATATAAAACTCGTAGGTTTTCCTCGTAACATAGATTTCGCTAAAGAGAATGATTTTTGTGCTTGATAATATGCTTTTTTTTTCCAGTTAGCTTTTCGAGAATTTCGTTTTGCCTTTGAAGTTCGTTTTTTCGGTACTGCCATAATTAAAAATTATTTAATTAAAATTACAATATAGAATATAACTTTAATTATAAATTGTCAAATAAAATTATTTTTTATTAACAATTTTTTGAACCAAATTTTTTAAATTAAATTAAAAATTATTGTAAGAACTAATCGTTTTAAACGATCTATAATTTCTTCATGGTGCTATTTTTTTGAATAAATTTATTTTAGTATAAATTAAAATATATAATCTAATAATTTTTATGGAAGCGTTAATAGTTAAAATTATTAGATTTTACTCGTTATTAAATAATAATGGAAATTACTTTAATTAATTTGGGCCGGGTTGGATTCGAACCAACGTAGCATAAATACGCAGCGGATTTACAATCCGCCCCCTTTAACCACTCGGGCACCGACCCTTTAGAATTGTTATAATCTATTTTACAATACAATTATTTTAATTGTAAACATTAATGTAGTAAATTAAGGATTTCTAACTTTTATTTTTAATATAATATATTAATATAATTTTATTAAACTGAAATCGGAGAAATTAGATGAATTGGGATATAATCCAAAATTTAGCATCACAGATCGTTTTTATACTTTTATTATTTGGAGTAATTTTTTATTGGATCAACTTGTATCTTTTTAGTTTTACTTTAAAAACAAAATTTCAACTTCGTACTGAAAATATTTTGTTTAATCTTGGAAAATTTTCTGTTATAATTAGTAATTGTCTATTAATTTTTATACTTTTCTCCAGATGGATTATCGCAGGTTATTTTCCATTAAGTAATTTATATGAGTCTTTATTATTTTTAACATGGAGTTTATTAACAATATCTTTATATGTTGAATCAAAAACAAAAAGTAAATTAATTGGTGCAACGTTAATTCCTCTTGCTTTATTGATTAATGGATTTAGTAATTTAACGCTTACTCCTGAAATGCAAAAAGCAAGTCCGTTAGTTCCAGCCCTTCAGTCTAATTGGTTAATGTTACATGTTAGTATGATGTTATTAAGTTATGGTACATTAATAATGGGTTCGTTATTATGTATTTTGTTTTTAACAATTTCATTTTATAAAAAAGTTGATTTTAATAAGATTGAATCTGAAAAAAGTTTGAAATCTATTAATTTTCTCTCTGAATTAGCTAATACATATTTATTAGTATTACCAGCTAACAATTTTAATAATATTGCGTCTGATCATCGATTACAAAAATACCATAAAGCGTTAATATCCGAATTAGTAGGATTTGATATATCTTCAACCAAGTTAATAGAAATGTTTGAAAACAAAAGTTTAGAGCTTTCTAAAATTAATAAATTAACACTGTTAGAAAATTTAGATAATTGGAGTTATAGAATTTTAGGATTAGGTTTTCCATTCTTAACAATTGGTATTATCTCAGGTGGAGTATGGGCTAATGAAGCTTGGGGTTCATATTGGAGTTGGGATCCAAAAGAAACTTGGGCATTAATTACTTGGATCATATTTGCTACTTATTTACATGCAAGAATAACAAAAGGTTGGAAAGGAAGAAAAACAGCAATTTTAGGGGGTTTAGGTTTTTTTGTAATATGGATTTGTTATTTAGGAGTAAATTTCCTGGGCAAAGGATTACACAGTTATGGTTGGTTTTCTTAAAACATACGATCACATTACCAAATCAAAAACGAATTTATTGTATTTTACGATCACCCCATGTGGATAAAGATTCGCGTGAGCATTTTGAAATTCGAAGACATAGTCGATTTGTCGAAATTTATTATAATCTTGAAGAATATCCAAATATTCTCGATAGTTTAATGAATTTAGATTTACGACCAGGGGTTTCGTCTATTATATTCGTAGATCCTAATCTCGAATAATTTCTTATTTAAGAATATTATAATTATTTTCGTCTCGAAAAAAATACAAATTCTAGATACAACTAAGTTTTGCGAGTAGTGAACATCTTTTATTATTTGAACATAATTCGAGAAAACCATTCGACGAAGGTTTCACAAAAAATAATGTTGAAGATAAAAAATTTGATAATTTAGTAGTGTTAAAAATTAAGAAACTTTTTTCTAGTCGATTATTTACTTTTTAATTATTGATTAACGTATGATATAATATTTAGTATATCATACGTTATTTTACGGGCAATATCGCCAAGTGGTAAGGCAGTAGATTGCAAATCTTTTATTCCCCAGTTCGAATCTGGGTATTGCCTCTGAAGGTTTCAATTTAGTTACATTGTGAGTTTTTATAAAAAACTTACAATGTAACTAAGTTTACTAAATACTAATGTAATATAGATAAAAATAGAATTTTTAATTATAAATCTAGATCGTTATACTAAAATTCGAATACCCAATAAAATTGTAGTATTCTTTTATATCTATTAGATATTATATTTCTAATGTTGATTTAAGACTTGGCTTTAAAAGTAAACTTAGAGTCAAATACTTTGGGTTAAAAAAGTCCATTATTTTAACAATTTTTTTTATTCAAATTTATAAAGTGAGTTAAATAAAAAATTGATTTTTTCGAAAAAATTCAAAAATTTTAGAGTTATAATTGGGTATTTATTTAAATTTTTAATTTATCACATATTATATATATATAATATGTGATAAACTATAAGTACGAGTAATTGTGTAGTAAGTATTCCATGATGTTCTAAAATTACTTCTAAGAATTATCTTTCTACTATATTTTATCAAGTTTTAATAAGCTAATCCTAAACTACGGGTTGTCTCTGCTCCTAAATAAACTCGTACACTTAAAAAATCAGTAGGACATGCAGTTTCGCAGCGCTTACAACCTACACAATCTTCAACACGGGGTGATGAAGCAATTTGCCCGGCTTTACATCCATCCCATGGTACCATTTCTAAAACATCAGTAGGACATGCACGGACACATTGTGTACATCCAATACATGTATCATAGATTTTAACGGTATGTGACATTTTTTAACTGTTTTAAATAAATTTATATATTTTATGTATTAGTAATAATTTAAAATGATTAAATACTATTGACGCGATAATCTTTGAACTTGTTGAATAGCTAACCTGCCAATATTAAATAATGCCCATGATGCTGCTACTAATAGAGGAGCTCCAATAACTAATAAACGAGTATCCATATGTTTCGTCCTTAATAAAAATGAAATTATATAAAAAAATACTATTAAGATATAATTATATTATTATACAATAAAATTGCGTTCAAAACTCAAAAAACGGAATAAAAATTCGTAATTACCTAATAAAACTGCGAGTTAATTAAAAAAAAGATTTTAATTTATTGATAATTAAACGTATAAATTTTTAGCATTTTTTATTGTTTTTTAAGTAATATTGCTCGTAATACTTTTGAATCCGTTTTTAAATAATCTCTAAATACTTTTACATATTTAGGAATACTTGCAAAATTTAATTGAATATAATTTCCTCTTGATTTATTTACGATAGAATAAGATAGTTTATGTTTACCTCGCGAAATAACTGAAATATCACAAACATTAAATTTTCTTAGACTTTTTGCATAATTAAAAACCCAACTTTTTAATTCATTATCATTAAACTCTTCGGTTAATAAGATCATTATTTCATATTTTCTTAATACTTGCATAAACTAGAATTTTTTTAAATTATAATTGAAATATTATATTAGAATTAGTTTTAATTCTAATAACTATAAAAAAAATTATTTTAGATGTCAATCTTTAAACTAAGATAAACTATTAACGATCAGTTTTTTATTTACTGATGCGAATTAAAAAAAGTCAATTTTTACAATAAATAACAAATGGAAATACTACTATAATAATTACTACTTATTTTAATATTTAATTAATTGTTGTACAATAAAAATTTCATTGTTGCCACTAACCGGATGAAATCTAAAGTATTGAATTTTTTTCAAATGATTGATTATCTTTAGTTTTTTAGTAATTGATTAAGAATTTAGTTTATATCTTAGTTTTCACATTTTCGTTCTTTTTTAGCAGAAATTTCTATTATTTTAACACTTTTAACTTTGGCATTGAGTTATTTTCTCAGAAGATGTCTCTTCAAATATTTTCACCGATTTACAACGTTTCACAACTGAGTTCGAGATGGATCAGTGTGGTTCCGTAATGCACTAAAAACACCAAAGCAAAATTAATTACTTTATTAAATTAAAAACTTTTTGATTTAATAAAGTAATTCGACTTATTTTAAGCAATAAGTCACTAACTAAAAAAATTCAAGTCCTCGATCTGTTAGGACATCTCAGCTCATATATTACTATATTTACACTTAATGCCTATATAACGGTTAGTCTTACCGTGATCTTACTCACTTACGTGATGAGAATACTCATCTTGAGGTGGGCTTCCCACTTAGATGCTTTCAGCGGTTATCCACTCCATACATAGCTACCCAGCGTTTACCATTGGCATGATAACTGGTACACCAGAGGTATGTCCTTCTCGGTCCTCTCGTACTAAAGAAAGCTCCTCTCAATATTCTAACGCCTACACCGGATATGGACCGAACTGTCTCACGACGTTCTGAACCCAGCTCGCGTACCGCTTTTATGGGCGAACAGCCCAACCCTTGGGACGTACTACCGCCCCAGGATGCGATGAGCCGACATCGAGGTGCCAAACCTCCCCGTCGATGTGAACTCTTGGGGGAGATCAGCCTGTTATCCCTAGAGTAACTTTTATCCGTTGAGTGACGGCCTTTCCACTCAGCACCGTCAGATCACTAAGACCGACTTTCGTCCCTGCTTGACTTGTAAGTCTCACAGTCAAGCTCCCTTTTGCCTTTACACTCTAGATACGATTTCTACCCGTTCAGAGGAAACCTTTGTGCGCCTCCGTTACCATTTAGGAGGCGACCGCCCCAGTCAAACTGCCCGCCTGAAACTGTTCTTTTACCAGATAATGGTAAGAGTTAGAAATCTAACATTATAGGGGTGGTATCTCACTAATGGCTCCAGTATTTCCACGAAAATCTTTCTAAGCCTCCCACCTATACTGCGCAAATAAAGTCCAATTTCAATTTCAAGTTACAGTAAAGCTTCATAGGGTCTTTCTGTCCAGGTGCAGGTAGTCCGCATCTTCACAGACAAGTCTATTTCACCGAGCCCCTCTCTGAGACAGTATCCAAATCATTACGCCTTTCGTGCGGGTCGGAACTTACCCGACAAGGAATTTCGCTACCTTAGGACCGTTATAGTTACGGCCGCCGTTCACCAGGGCTTCAGTTACTAGCTTCGCTATTGCTAACCAGCTTCTTTAACCTTCTGGCACTGGGCAGGCGTCAGCCCCCATACATCGTCTTACGACTTAGCGGAGACCTGTGTTTTTGATAAACAGTTGCTTGGATCTTGTTATTGCAACCTTAAAAATAAGGCACTCCTTTTCCCGAAGTTACGGAGTTATTTTGCCGAGTTCCTTAGAGAGAGTTATCTCGCGCCCCTTAGTATACTCTACCTACCCACCTGTGTCGGTTATGGTACAGGCATTATTTATTTGTGACAGTGCGAGCTTTTCTTGGAAGTATGACATCTTTTGCTCCAACGCCGTAGCGTCTCGTATTCATGCCTTAGCTCAATAGTACGTTTTCGCCGTACACGCCTAAACATTTAAACCGGAATACCAATCTCCGGCCAAAATAGCCTTCTCCGTCCTTCGATATCAATAAATAATGGTACAGGAATATTAACCCGTTATCCATCGACTACACTTTTCAGTCTCGCCTTAGGTCCTGACTTACCCTCCGCGGACGAGCCTTCCGGAGGAAACCTTGGGTTTTCGGGGTATAGGATTCTCACCTATATTTTCGCTACTCAAGCCGACATTCTCACTTCTGCGTCGTCCATATCCGCTTACGCTAATACTTCAACCTACAACAGAACGCTCCCCTACCGATATATTTGAATATATCGCACAGTTTCGGCAAATTACTTAGTCCCGTACATTTTCGGCGCAGGTTTACTCGATCAGTGAGCTATTACGCACTCTTTAAAGGATTGCTGCTTCTAAGCAAACCTCCTGATTGTTTCTGCACTCCCACTTCCTTTATCACTTAGTAATTATTTAAGGGCCTTAACTGGTGCTCTGGGCTGTTTCCCTCTTGACAATGAAGCTTATCCCCCACAGTCTCACTGATAAATTCTACATTTAGTATTCTTAGTTTGCAACGATTTGGTACCGAATTACCAGCCCGCATACGTAACAGTGCTTTACCCCTAAATTATAACATTTATCGCTGCGCCAAAACGCATTTCGGGGAGAACCAGCTAGCTCCGAATTCGATTGGCATTTCACCCCTAACCACAATTCATCCGCTGATTTTTCAACATCAGTCGGTTCGGTCCTCCACTTAGTATTACCTAAGCTTCAACCTGACCATGGTTAGATCATCCGGGTTCGGGTCTATAACTAGAGACTAACGCCCTATTCAGGCTCGCTTTCACTATGGCTCCAACACTTAAATGTTTTAACCTGCCACTAACTATAAGTCGCCGGCTCATTCTTCAACAGGCACGCAGTCAGACATTTTAGTTGTCCTCCTACTGATTGTAAGTTTATGGTTTCATGTTCTTTTCACTCCCCTCCCGGGGTTCTTTTCACCTTTCCCTCACGGTACTTTTTCACTATCGGTCATTCAGGAATATTTAGCCTTACGAGGTGGTCCTCGCAGATTCACACGGAATTTCACGTGCTCCATGCTACTTGGGATTGAATCTTGATTGTTTCAATTTTCGATTACAAGACTATCACTTTCTATGGTTAAGCATTCCAACTTATTCATCTAATCGTTACATTTAATCATTTTTGATTGTCCCACTACCCTTATTTATAAGTTTAGGCTCTTCCCGTTTCGCTCGCCGCTACTCAGGGAATCGTTTTTACTTTCTTTTCCTCTAGGTACTAAGATGTTTCAGTTCCCTAGGTTCGCTCTTTCTTATTTATATATTCAATAAGTAGTTTTCAAGTTGCCTCATTCGGATACCTCCGGATCATAGCTTGTTTCCAGCTCCCCGAAGCGTTTCGTCGGTAACCACGTCCTTCATCGCTTCTGAATGCCAAGGTATCCCCCATAAACTCTTAATTCCTTGAATTTAAAACAATTTATTCTAATAATAAAATTTTGGAGGTAAGCGGATTCGAACCGCTGACAACCGCCGTGCAAAGACGGTGCTCTACCAACTGAGCTATACCCCCGTTGGGCCATTCTGGATTTGAACCAGAGACCTCACCCTTATCAGGGGTGCGCTCTAACCAACTGAGCTAATAGCCCTGCTATAAAAATTTATACCTTAATGTATGAAAATTTTAAGTTTTATATTTATTTTTAAAGTTAAAGGAGGTGATCCAACCGCACCTTCCAGTACGGTTACCTTGTTACGACTTCACCCCAGTCACTAATTCTACCTTAGGCATCCCCCTCCAAAAAAGGTTAGAGTAACGACTTCGGGTATAACCAGCTTCCATGGTGTGACGGGCGGTGTGTACAAGGCCCGGGAACGAATTCACCGCTGTGTAGCTGACCAGCGATTACTAGCGATTCCAACTTCATGCAGGCGAGTTGCAGCCTACAATCCGAACTTAGAACGAGTTTATAGATTAGCTAATCCTCGCGGACTTGCGACTCATTGTCTCGCCCATTGTAGCACGTGTGTAGCCCAGGGTGTAAGGGGCATGCTGACTTGACGTCATCCCCGCCTTCCTCCGGTTTATAACCGGCAGTCTTTTTAGAGTTCCAAAAGGCAACTAAAAATAAGGGTTGCGCTCGTTGCGGGACTTAACCCAACATCTCACGACACGAGCTGACGACAGCCATGCACCACCTGTGTATACGTTCCAAAAGGCACTTTCTTTTTTCAAAGAAATCCGTATCATGTCAAACCCTGGTAAGGTTCTTCGCGTTGCATCGAATTAAACCACATGCTCCACCGCTTGTGCGGGCCCCCGTCAATTCCTTTGAGTTTCACTCTTGCGAGCATACTTCCCAGGCGGGATACTTAACGCGTTAGCTTTGGTACTGCACAGTTCAATCTGTTCAACACCTAGTATCCATTGTTTACAGCTAGGACTACTGGGGTATCTAATCCCATTTGCTACCCTAGCTTTCGTCTCTGAGTGTCAGTAATAGCCCAGTAAAGTGCCTTCGCCATCGGTGTTCTTTCCAATCTCTACGCATTTCACCGCTCCACTGGAAATTCCCTTTACCTCTACTATACTCTAGCTCAATAGTTTCGACTGCAAGTTTGAAGTTGAGCTTCAAGATTTAACAGTTGACTTACTGTGCCACCTACAGACGCTTTACGCCCAGTGATTCCGGATAACACTTGCATCCTCCGTCTTACCGCGGCTGCTGGCACGGAGTTAGCCGATGCTTATTCTTCAGGTACACGTCATTTATTCCTCCCTGAAAAAAGAGGTTTACAACCCATAGGCATTCATCCCTCACGCGGTATTGCTCCGTCAGGCTTTCGCCCATTGCGGAAAATTCCCTACTGCTGCCTCCCGTAGGAGTCTGGACCGTGTCTCAGTTCCAGTGTGTCTGATCGTCCTCTCAAACCAGATACTGATCGTCGCCTTGGTAGGCTATTACCCTACCAACAAGCTAATCAGCCGCAAGCTTCTCTCTAGGCGAAAAAAATTTCATTTCACTTAATAGCATATGGGGTATTAGCAACTGTTTCCACTTGTTGTCCCCCTCCTAAAGGTAAATTCTTACGTGTTACTCACCCGTCCGCCACTTGAGTTAAAAACTCTCGTACGACTTGCATGTATAAGGCATACCGCCAGCGTTCATCCTGAGCCAGGATCAAACTCTCTTAAAATATCCTTAATTTTTTAATAATTAATTTTGTCTGTCTATTGATCTCACCAAAAAATGTACAAAATTCAAAATTTAAATCTTGAAAACGGTTTTTTAAAAAATAAAACTTTAAAAAATAATTTAATTATTATTTATTTGATTTTATACTCTTTACTTTGATAACATTGATATTAAATTTTAGTAAATCAAATTATTGGAATTTATAATTTATGGAAATTATTTCAGTCAAAATATTAGTTTCTTAATATTTAATATTTGTCCAAATTAATCCAATTTTTAAAAATCTGATTGACAATTCCTAAATGAATCTTTTTTTCATACTTTAAAAAGATTTTTATATTAGTTATTTAATTTTAATAACTAATATAAAAATCTTTTTAAAGTAAATAGTTTAAATTCTCAAATTTTATTTTCTAATATTTAACTATTCAACGTAATATGAAATAATGTTTCAAAACTCAATGAAAAAATTGTGGTATTTAAAATTTGTTCTGAAGTAGAATGAATGAAATCATTTTCTTTTCCGTTTAATTCTTGAAATAAACAACTCGTTTGATAAATAACTTGATTAATCGGATGATCAATTAGACGATCTGGTAAAATTCTCATTTCTAACTGTCCATAAGCTTTCTGCATAAATTTTAAAATATCTTGTCGGTCAGTATACCAAAATTCTCTAATTTCATTTGGAATTGAGTACTTGTACCAGAGATATGGTAAATCTTTGAAAGTTAATACATTTTTAATTTGTCCTTGCAAAAATGTTTTTTGAAAAATACCTTCAGATGGTAAATAAGGCATTGTAAATACTAAATTATTTATATAATCAGCAAATTTACCGACACATATAAATAAAACTGGAGTACCAACTCCGAAACCACCTAAAACTGGCGCTAAACTAGTTACAACTTCATCAATCCAATCAACGGCCATAATTAAATAAGAAAACGGAAAAATGTAAGGGTTGATAGTTACAAACCAGCCAAGAGCTACTCGAGCAATAACTGTATAATAATAAAGTAAAATTAATAGAAATAATGCTTCACGACCTAATTCAAGTAGTGAAAGATCATTACAAATATTCAATTTAATTTGAAGAAATTCTGAAAACCAATCAGGTAAAAACCGAAGATTTTTATAGTTTTCTATATAGTAACTATAAAAACCGTCGGCAGCATTTTCATAATATACTCTTGGTGTAAAAGCTGGTTTTGGTCGATCACCAAATAGTACTTCAAAATAATTTTCAGGTTTTGAGAACGGGGGAAATCTTAAACGACGTAACGGTAGATCATCAACTGGTGATGTTTCACGAATCCACCAATAATTATCATCAGGTGGTATTACTTCCATACCACGAATCTCTGGAAATCCGAATGGTTTAGCAAAAGTTTGAAAACAATGACTAACAAATTCGAAGTACTTACCTCTTAGCTCAAGAAGATCCTCTTTATTTATTTTTATCATAACATTTTTAGTAGTTTTATAGAATTGATATTATTTTAATAGATAATTAATTGAACAATAAATGAGTAATATATATATATTTAATTTTCAGGATAAATTTGGTAAATTAGGATTACTTAAAACTATGTTCAAGTTTTCTAATTTCAATCGGGATAGTAGGATTTGAACCTACGACACCCTGCTCCCAAAGCAGGTGCTCTACCAAGCTGAGCTATATCCCGCCAAATTTTTATAATTCCGCAACTAAACTTAACATATTTTTGATTAAAAAACAAGTCTCTTAATAAGTAATAAAATTTTTTTAATTTTCAAGTTTCGAATTCATATTCACAATGACTCATTGACGAAAATAATCGAACTAATTGATAATAGCTAATACAATTAAAAGTGTAAATTGGAATATTGTAACTAGTTGCAATATGAATTAAATTGGGATTTTTTTTTAAATATCGTTTTAACCCAATTATTAAACTAGCTTTTTTAATTTCATTTGTTAAAATAAAATGGATATTCATATTCAAAAGAACTTCTTTTATTAAGTTTGTTGAAATTGAATAACAATAAATCACGAGTGGTTTCAATTTAAGCTGGAGTTTATTAATATTTTTTGAATTATTTAAAGTATGCCAAGTATTAGTTAAATAAGATTTGTCTAATGAACTAGATAAACCAGTTTGAATAGAACTTTGTTCACTTGATATTTGAATATCATTTAATAAAGATAAGAAACGAACTTGTTCTAAATATTCTTCCCCACGTAATAATAAATCAATCGATATTTTTACATCTTCGTGGATCGTCCAAAAATTTTGTTGATTCATTTCAACTACAATATCAAACGTTGGAGCAGATGTACGTTCCAAAATAGTTTTTTGTGTTTTTCTGCGTTTAGCTTCATCATCACTTAAGGTTACATATTGAATTCCACCAATAAGATCTGCAAGTGCTGGATTTTTAATTAAATTTTGAAGACAATTACCATGAGTTGTACCAATTAATTGAACACCTTTTTCAGCGATTGTACGTGCTGCTAAAACCTCTAAATTTGTTCCAATTTCATCAATAATAATTACTTGTGGCATATGATTTTCGACTGCTTCAATCATTATTTGATGCTGAGATTCAGTCATCGCTACTTGCATTCGTCGAGATCTCCCAATACCTGAGTGAGGAATATCACTATCACCACCAATTTCATTAGATGTATCAATAATAATAACACGTTTTTCCATTTCATCCGATAAAACTCTACCAATTTCACGGATAATAGTTGTCTTACCAACGCCTGGTTTACCTAAAATTAAAATTGAATAACCAGATTCAAGCAAATCCCGAATAATAGCAATTGCTCCAAAAATTGAACGACCAACTCTACATGTTAAGCCTGTTATTACAAATTGTCTATTTCTAATACAACTAATACGATGTAATGTTCGTTCAATTCCAGCTCGATTTTCATTACTAAATTTTCCAATTCGTTTAGTTATATAATCTAAATCTTGCCATGAAATTACTTTTTGGGATAGATATTCTGGACCAATGGGATAACGTGCTTCAGGACGACGACCTAAATCTAATACAATTTCAATTAACTGAGTTTTATGGGAATAATTAGTCAAAATATTGTATAGAAAAAATGGAAATTTATCGAATAATTTTTCTAAATCATCTGTCATAATTTATTAATAAATTTAAAAGTATCAAGAAAGAATTTCTGAGCTTAATTATAAAAAGTAACGCTAAAGCTATGATCTAAGATTTGTATTAATAATAAACAATTTATTTAATTTTGCATTGAATAATGTTATTTGAATTTTTATTTTGTCAGTTTACTTGAAATTTAAGATTTGTGTAAAAGTTGAACTATCTAAAATTGCAATTTGAGCTAACATTTTTCGATTTAAAGCTATTTTTGAACTATTTAATTTATTTATAAGACGACTATAAGTAATGCCTTGGATTCTTGAAGCAGCATTTATTCGAATAATCCAAATTCTTCGAAAAATTCGCTTTTTCTGTTTACGATTGATATATGAATATTTTAGAGCTTTCATAACTTGTTGATTTGCTATTCTAAAAAGTGATGAATGTGCTCCACGATAACCACTAGCAAATTTTAAGATTTTTTTACGACGTTTTCGAGCAATATTTCCACGTTTAATTCTAACCATTAGATTGTTTTAAAATAATTTAAACTTTAAAGATTTAATAATAAGGTAACATTAATTTAATAGCATTTGTATCATTAATGTTAACACAAAGAACTTGAGATAATTTTCGTTTTTGCCGATTAGATTTTTTCATTAGAAGATGACCTTTATATGCATGACGTCTTAGAAATAAATTATTACCAGTAATTTTATAACGTTTTGATGCAGATTTTCTTGTTTTTAATTTTGGCATAATAATTTTTAATTTTCAATTATTGGTTAAAGTTTATATCTTAAATTATAGGACAAATTTGTCCTGGATTTTCTTTGACATATTGAATTGAATGTAAAACTCGAATAATTTCATCAACACTTCGAGCACATAATAAATTGTTTATAGTATAGTATTGAATTATTCCTTCTTTGTCAATAATAAATAGAGCTGGACATGCAAGACCGTCATCTGTTAATAATTGATATTCTTTTGTAATCTTTTGAGTTACATCAGAAATTAATGGGAAATCTAAATCTAATTCTTCTAAACTATTTTTATAACGTTTTGTTAGTAAGAATTGTAAATGAGAAAAAGGACTATCAATTGAAACTGCTAATATTTGTGTGGAAAATTTCTTAAATTCTAAAACATAGTCATTTAATCTAATTAATTCACTAATTGAAACGGGTGTAAAATTAGCAGGATAGAATACAAGAATTATGTATTTTTTTCCTCGATAATCAGATAATCGAATTTTTCCTAATTTATTTTTATAAACACCAATTGATAAAAAATTAGGTGCTAATTTTCCAACTTGCAGAGAATCACTCATAAAGTTTTTTAAATTAAAATTTTAACAGTCATATCGTATCATAAAAAAAACCTCAGAGCAAATATAGTAACAGATAATTTTGTCATAAACTAACTTATTTAAAATTTTAAATAAGTTAGTTTATGACAAAATTATCTGTTACTATAATAGTTAGAAAACTCTTAAAAAAAATTAATATTTTATTAACTATAAAAATGGACCGAACATCTATACAGAAAATTTTTACTGGAATTTTCCTTATTGCCTGCATTATTCTTGGTGTTAACAAATTTACATCGGACGAATATGGAATACTTAATCTTGAAACTGGAACTGGAAGTAGCTCACGAATGACTTATGGGCGTTTTCTAGAATATTTAGAAATGGGTTGGGTTAATCAAGTCGATTTATATGACAATAGCCGAAATGCAATTGTCCAAGCTTCTAGTCCCGAATTAGGAAGTCGACCACAATCAATTCGAGTTGAAATTCCTATTGGAGCTTCTCAATTAATTCAAAAACTAAAAGATTATAATATTGATTTTGATGCACATCCTACGCAAAAGCAAAATTTTCTAATGACTATTGCAAGCAATTTAATATTACCATTTATTTTTATAAGTGGTCTAATTTTCTTATTTGGAAAGCCTGAAAATAATTCGCAAAGTTCAGGTTCATCACCAATGTCTCCTTTAAATGTCTCAAAATCTCCTGCTCGTTTCGATCCACGACCTGATACCGGAATTAATTTTACGGATATTGCTGGTATTGATGAAGCTAAAGCAGAATTTGAAGAAATAGTATCATTTTTGAAAGAACCTGATCGTTATACAAGAGTTGGTGCTAAAATTCCAAAAGGTGTTCTATTAGTAGGACCTCCCGGTACAGGAAAAACATTATTAGCAAAAGCTATTGCAAATGAAGCGAACGTTCCATTTTTCAGTGTTGCTGGTTCTGAATTTGTTGAAATGTTTATTGGTATAGGTGCTGCTCGAATTCGTGATTTATTTACTAAAGCTTCTGAAAATGCACCTTGTATAGTATTTATTGATGAAATTGATGCTGTTGGTCGTGAACGAGGTTCTGGTATTGGTGGAGGAAACGACGAACGGGAACAAACATTAAACCAATTATTAACAGAAATGGATGGGTTTAAAGAAAATAAAGGAGTTATTGTTGTAGGTGCAACAAACCGTGTTGATATCCTTGATGGCGCATTATTAAGACCTGGTCGATTCGATCGTAGAATTACTGTTGGTCTACCAGATCGGTCAGGTCGAATTGGAATTTTAAAAGTTCATGCGAAAAATAAACCATTAGCTGAGAATGTATCATTAGGGCAACTTGCAAGTCGGACACCAGGATTTTCCGGGGCAGATTTAGCAAATCTTTTAAATGAAGCTGCTATTCTTGCGACACGTTATAAAAAACAAATTATATCCAATAATGAAGTAAATGAAGCTGCTGATCGAGTAATTGGTGGTATTGCTGGTAGTAGTATGGAAGATACAAAAAATAAACGGTTAATTGCATATCATGAAGTTGGACATGCAATAGCTGGTTCAGTTATAGTAGACCATGATGAAGTTGAAAAAATTACATTAATACCACGCGGGGGAGCAAAAGGTCTAACTTGGTTTACGCCTGATGAAGAAAACCAAACATTAATTTCAAGATCACAATTATTAGCACGAATAACTGTTACATTAGCAGGTCGGGTTACAGAACAAATTGTTTTTGGAGATACTGAAGTAACAACTGGAGCAAGTAATGATTTACAACGAGTAACAACTATTGCTCGTCAAATGGTTACAAGATATGGTATGTCTGTTATTGGTCCAATTGCATTAGAAAATGATGAAAGCCCGGTTGATTATGATAACAAATTAGCAAATCGAATTGATACAGAAGTATGTAAAATCATTAACCATTGTGAAAAAGTTGCGAAAAAAATCATACTTGATAATCGTGTTGTTATTGATTTAGCAGTTGAAAAATTATTAGATGTTGAAACTCTTGATGGAGAAGAATTTAGAAATATTATCGAAACTTACACAATTTTACCAAAAAAAATTAATTAATTATTCGATTAACTTAAAATATAAATTAATTTTTTAAAAAAATATACAATTTGAATTAGTTGAGCAATTATATAAAAAATTTTGAAAGTTAATCAGGATAATAATTTCGATCATTCGAAAGTTTAATTTCAAGATCAAACTATATGTTTTAATTTTGAAAATAAATGCAAACAAAATTCACTAAAGAATACTTATTAAATAATCAACTTGATATTTTAAACGATTAGTTGATTATCAAGTATTCAAAAAAGTGTTTTATTTTAGGTATTAACATATTAATTCGAACATTTATTTTCAAAAAATACATTAAATTGAACTGAATATAGAATACTTAAGGACTAATTATCTTTAAAAAAATTTCCTAATAAAAGATTACATTTGACCCTATTATTAGATAATTTATTTAAATAATCATTATTTATAATCTAGTAAAATTAATATTACTAGATTATAAATAATGCTAACTATTGGAAGTCTTGAGAATTTTCCGGATCAGCTGAAATTTCTGAATCTGAATCTGAATCACCTAAAGTAGTTGGTGATTCAGATTCAGATTCAGATTCAGAAATCTCTGAAGTTGGTTTATCATTTGGCGACTTATCAAGATCAGTTTTTTCAAGGATTAATTCTGATCGTTTTGATTTGCCAGAGAACCAATTAGATGCAAAATAAACGCCCACCCCTAGTACAACGGTGCCGCTTCCATATAGAATCTTCGTCGATGTTGACGAATTACTAATTGCAGCGCCGATCGTAGGGATAGCTTTTTTTAAAATTTTGATGATCATAAAAATCTCCAGGTTAAATTTATATACTTGTTTATTATATTATAGGTTAAAAAAGTCATATATTAAAAAATTTTTTATTAAAACAATTTTTATTAAAACAATTTTTAAAGATCCAATATTTCTATTAAAATATTGGATCTTTAAAAATTGTTTGTATTTTAGATTTAGGCTACGCAAATTTACCACTTGTTGAAGCAATTACAAAAGCAGCATAAGTTAAAATATAACCTACAGCAAAATGAACTAATCCTACTAAGCGAGCTTGAACAATTGATAATGCAACTGGTTTATCACGCCAACGTACTAAATTTGCTAACGGTGTTCGTTCATGAGCCCAAACTAACGTTTCAATTAATTCTTGCCAATATCCACGCCATGAAATTAAGAACATAAATCCGGTTGCCCAAATTAAATGTCCAAATAAGAACATCCATGCCCAAACAGCTAAATTATTCATACCAAATGGATTATAACCATTAATTAATGGTGAAGAATTTAACCATAAATAATCACGTAACCATCCCATAATATAATTCGATGATTCGTCAAATTGACCTGGATTACCACCCCAAATCGTCATATGTTTCCAATGCCAATAAAATGTAGTCCATCCAATTGTATTTAACATCCAAAACATTGCTAAATAGAAAGCATCCCATGCTGAAATATCACAAGTCCCACCACGACCAGGACCATCACAAGGGAAACTATAACCAAAATCTTTTTTATCTGGCATTAATTTTGAACCACGAGCATCTAATGCACCTTTAACCAAAATTAATGCTGTTACGTGTAAACCTAAAGCAATAGCATGATGAACTAAAAAGTCACCAGGACCAATTTTTAAAAATAAGTCATTTTTTCCACTATTTATTGCATCTAACCAACCAGGTAACCAGACTTGACTACTTGCTACACTTGCTGGACTTGTTGACGATGATAATAAAACATCAAATTGATAAACTGCTTTACCAGATGCTGCTTGAATATATTCTGCAAATAATGGTTCAAATAATATTTGTTTTTCAGGTTGGCCAAAAGCTACTACAGTATCATTATGAATATATAAACCTAAAGTGTGGAATCCTAAAAATAATGATGCCCAACTTAAATGAGAAATAATAGCTTCTTTATGTTCTAACATTCGAGCTAAAACATTTCCTTTGTTTAATTCAGGATCATAATCTCTCACAAAGAAAATTGCCCCATGTGCAAATGCACCAACCATTAAAAATCCTGCAATATATTGATGATGAGTATATAAAGCTGCTTCTGTAGTAAAATCTTTAGATAAAAAAGCATATGGTGTTAATGCATACATATGTTGAGCAGTTAATGAAGTCGCTACCCCTAAAGATGCTAGCGCTAATCCTAATTGCATATGTAAAGAATTTGTAATAGTTTCAAATAAGCCTACATGACCTTGACCTAATTCACCTCCTGGGGGACGATGAGCATCTAAAATTTCTTTCATATTATGGCCAATCCCAAAATTTGTACGATACATATGACCAGCAACAATAAATACAACTGCAATGGCTAGTTGATGGTGTGCTATGTCACTTAACCATAAAGATTGCGATTGAGGATGGAAACCACCTAAAAATGTTAAAATTGCTGTACCTGCCCCTTGACTTGTACCATAGATATGGTCTGCTGAATCAGGATTTTCAGCATATACAGTCCAATTTCCTGTAAAAAACGGTTTTAAACCTTCAGGATGTGGAGGAGTAGTTAAAAAATTATCCCAACCAACATGAATACCCCGTGATGCCGGTATAGCTACATGAACAAGATGACCTGTCCATGCTAACGAACTAACTCCAAATAAACCTGATAAATGATGATTTAATCGAGACTCATTATTTTTAAACCATGATAAACTTGGACGGAATTTTGGTTGTAAATGTAACCAACCAGCAAATAATAAAGCACAAGATAACAATAATAATCCAATTGATCCTGTATATAATTCTTGATTAGTTCTAAATCCAATCGTATACCACCATTGATATACACCTGAATAAGCAATATTAACCGGATATGTTCCTGACGCTTTACTAAATGCTTTTAATGCTGATTCACCAAAATGCGGATCCCAAATAGAATGAGCAATTGGTTTAGTTTTTAAAGGGTTACTAACCCATTTTTCAAAATTTCCTTGCCATGCAACATGAAACAAGTTTCCTGCTGTCCATAAAAAAATTACTGCTAAATGGCCAAAATGTGAAGCGAAGATTTTTTGATATAAATTTTCTTCTGTCATTCCATCATGTGCTTCTAAATCATGTGCAGTTGCAATCCCGTACCAAATACGACGTGTCGCAGGATCTTGTGCAAGGGCTTGGCTAAACTTTGGAAATTTAGTTGCCATAAATATTGATACCTTTTAATATAAATTATTGATTATAAATAGTTAATTTAAAATTAATTAAAGTTAGTACATGTATTTATAGTGTGTATTAAAAATTTTAATTTTTTTAGAATCAATAAGTCAAATAAACCCTTAACTTATTGAAATTGCTCTTGCTAAGAAGAATGACCAGGTTGTTCCAATTCCTCCTAATAAATAGTGAGCTAAACCGACAGCTCGACCTTGCGTAATACTTAATGCACGCGGTTGAATTGCAGGTGCAAAATTTAATTTATTATGTGCCCAAACAATTGATTCAATTAATTCTTGCCAATAACCGCGACCACTAAATAAAAACATTAAACTAAATGCCCAAATAAAATGTGCACCTAAGAAAATTAAACCATAAGCTGATGATGCTGAACCATATGATTGAATAACTTGTGATGCTTGTGACCATAAGAAATCACGTAACCAACCATTAATAGTAATTGCACTTTTTGCAAAATTTCCACCAGTAATATGTGTAATACTACCATCGGGTGCTAATGTCCCCCAAACATCAGATTGCATTTTCCAACTAAAATGAAAAATTACAACTGAAATTGAATTATAGTTAAACTAGAGGTCTTGTTACCTTAACCCCCGTCGACAGATCCGGACGTGAGACTTTCACCTCATCCGGCTCCTGCCCAAGCTGTATATTAGTTTTCTTGCCTCGAGACCCATCGATTCTAGATTTTTCGATGTGACAGTGTTTATGCAAAAGTTGAAGATTTTTATATTCGTCTTTTCCCCCTAACGAGCGAGGGATTATATGATCAACTTCGACAAAGGAGTCTTCTGTAAACAAGGTTTTGCACCATGTACAATATCCATTTTGTCGTTTGATTAATTTACGTTGTCTGATAGACCAGTTTCCTTTGTTAAGAGTTCGTTTAGCCCAATATACGTTATCACCGTCAAAGGGTGATTTATCCGCTTTAATTTTTACCCACTTTTTACTTTTTACCCAAACCATGTGAGGTAACCAAATTTCTTGCATTTTCCCTTCTTTGCCAAGTTGTTTTCCGGTTAAGGTCCAATTATCTTGGTGCCGTATTCCGTCATAATAATAGGTTTTTCCACTAGGGAAGTACCGTTGTTTTATCTTCATTCTTCCATTACGAGTATCTCTACGAAATACCCAAGCTCGAAGCTTTTGGTGAATAAGATGTGTTAATTTATGAAATACTTTTTGACATTCTGAGAATCTGAAATAATTTGCCCATCCTATTATGACTGGACGAAGTGTTAAAATTAGATTATACGTTGAAGCGCTACGATTATTTTGTATTATATTCCGAACCTTAAATAACAAAGTAGCTTGAGATTTTCTACTTGGGTAAATTTTAACTCTTGGTCTACCACGTGTGATAGTGATTATCGAAAATCCTAAAAAGTCAAATCCTTCGTTCGAATCCACAATGGATGTTTTTGCCTCACTGATTTCTAAACGAGGTCCGTTTCGAAGCCATTTAGCTATTTCTTCCTTTGCTTCCTGAATTATGGATTTCTCTTTATGAATTATTACAAAATCATCTGCATAACGTATGATTGCTAGCGATTTACGTTTTGCGTTCTTACTGTATGTATTTGTTTTCCCAAAAGAGGGTTTGGTACAAATCCAATCTTTTAAGTGGTTTTCCATCCCATGAAGGGCAATGTTGGCTAATAGTGGAGAAATTATTCTTCCTTGCGGTGTGCCTTGGATGCTCTTTGAAATGTAATCCATTTTGCTAGCTTGGATTTCTTCAAAGATGTCTGCTTTAAGCCATGCTTTTACTTGATTTTCGATTTCTGGAATGGTTTCCAGTTTTGTCATAAGATAATTATGATCGATTTTATCGAAACAGTTGCTTATATCGACATCCAAAATATATTTATGAAAACTTTTATCTCCAGATATATTTCGTAAATTTATGAAAATAGACTCTATTGCATCGTGACAACTGCGTCCTGGCCGAAATCCGTAGGAATTTGGCTCAAAACGGGCTTCCCATTCAGGTTCAAGTGCTAGTAAGCATAAAGCTTGTTTTGCTCTATCTTCTATTATGGGGATACCTAGTGGTCGTTTATCTTTCTTTCCAGGTTTCTCAATGTACACACGTTTAATCGGAGATGCTTTTCCATCTAGCTTTAATTTTTGTACTAATTTACCTTTTTGATTGTCAGTTACGAATATCTTTTTATCTATTCCTGGTGTTCTTTTGCCTTTATTTAATGTTGTAACTCGTCTTACAGCCATCAGCTTTGCATCCAAACTACGTAGAAGTCGCTTTTGTAAACATCTGACTTTAGGGCTATTATTGTCCCTTGAAGCTTTATAAATTCTTGTTTGATATCGTCTAACTCTAAATTCGACTTGTGTCCAATTTATCGTTTTCCACGCTATAATGCTCATATGTTATCAAAATTTATAATAATATATCTAACTTGGACCCCAAAGGCGTCAGCGTATCTCGATCTTTTGTTAGTTAATCCGAGCATGCTTCTCCAATGAGTCCCTCACGATAAAGTTGATATGAGCTGGTTGCCCGCCTCAGAGAGGCCTCACTTACCGCTTTTCACCGTTCCATATTTAAATAATCATTTCTCTTTTAGGATTGTACATTACACGACCCCATTTTGCGATTTAACGCTACTTCCTGTCGATTTAAAGTGGACGAACTTTAATCGTTTAAAGGCACTTGTACGAGTTTACGTTGCAACCATAGGCATAAATGGTTAACAAGTGATACCTAGCCTTAGGAGAAGACCTCCTGCCTATTTCGATATGCCATGCTTAAATACTACCCGATTGGGCTAACAATTTATCCATGAGAGAATACCAGACTCCTTTGCTAAACCCTAGGATGACACCACATCATCTTTGGTAAGGAAGTCCGGGCGAAGATACAGGTATCTCGGGGGAATCTAACCCCATTTAAATACAGTTGTACTTTTTTTTTATATTTATGTTTTGATTTGACTAATCCCTACTATGTTTTTTTTTTTTTCAAACTAAATCGGGTCTTTACACGAAAATGTAATATTGCCTGTTTGGCATACGTGAACAAAATACTTGCATCCTATTGAGATATAAGTAGTTAATGGTGTTACTTTCTTCAAACCTGGGATATTTCCGCAAATATGATTGCTTATGTCAGCAGTCGTTCCAACAACGGATATTGTAAAACATACCATGTCCTTACATTGGTATGTAACAACACAATCTTTAACACCTTTAGCAGTCATTAGACCACTGGCACCTGATTTTACACATTCGGTTGTTTTTGCGGCTGCATCAGCACCCCCATGTAGTGTTTGATTAAATTTAGCTAGACCATCCCCAAGAGAAGTAACTACTTTTCTTATTGAATTTATTCCAAACATATTATTACTCCTTAATTCATAATATAATAAATTAAAATTAAAGAGATTTCATCAAATCTTATTAATATAACCGAAAGTACGATAATCTTATATGTTTGCTAAAGCAAACTTTACATTATCAACGGGTCGCACCATCCAGAATAAACCTAAAAAAACATGATCCCAACTTGAACTTTGACAAGTACCACCTCGTCCTGGTCCATCACAAGGAAAACGGAACCCTAAATTTGCTTTATCAGGAATTAACTTAGAGCTACGAGCATATAATACGCCTTTTAATAATATTAAAACAGTTACATGAATTGTAAATGCATGAATATGGTGAACCATAAAATCAGCAGTTCCTAATTTAATTGGCATCATTGCAATTTTTCCACCAATTGCAACAACTTCTCCGCCAAATGCGTAACTTGTAGTTGCTAAAGCATTTGGAGCTGTTGTACCAGGTGCTAATAAATGAACATTTTGAATCCATTGAGCAAAAATAGGCTGTAGTTGAATTGCTTTATCTGAAAACATATCTTGTGGTCGTCCTAAAGCTCGCATAGTATCATTGTGAATATAAAATCCAAAGGCATGACATCCTAAGAAAATACAAACCCAATTTAAATGTGAAATAATCGCATCTCTATGACGTAATACACGATCTAATAGATTATTATAATTATTTGCTGGTGTATAGTCACGGACCATAAAAATTGCTCCATGTGCTGCTCCACCAACGACACAAAAACCTCCAATCCACATATGATGAGTGAACAATGATAACTGAGTAGCATAATCAGTTGCAATATATGGATAAGGTGGCATTGCATACATATGATGTGCAACAATAATACTTAAAGAACCCATCATTGCTAAGTTAATTGCTAATTGAGCATGCCATGATGTTGTTAAAACTTCATATAGTCCTTTATGACCTTCACCTGTAAATGGTCCTTTATGAGCTTCTAAAATTTCTTTCATACTATGACCAATCCCAAAATTTGTACGATACATGTGTCCTGCAACAATAAATAATACTGCTAAAGCTAAATGATGATGTGCAATATCACTTAACCATAATCCTCCAGTAATTGGATTTAAACCACCTTTAAATGTTAAAAAATCTGAATATTCACCCCAATGACCACTAAAAAAAGGTATTAAACCTTTTGCAAAACTGGGATATAACTGACTCATTAATTCACGATTAATTAAAAATTCATGTGGTAATGGTATTTCTTGCGGTGCGACTCCAGCATCTAATAATTTATTGATTGGTAATGCAATATGAATTTGATGACCAGACCATGATAAACAACCTAAACCTAATAGACCAGCTAAATGATGGTTCATCATTGATTCAACATTTTGAAACCATTCTAATTTCGGTGCTGCTTTATGATAATGGAACCAACCTGCAAATAACATTATTGCAGACATGGCTAATCCACCTATCGCTATCCAATAAAGTTCAACTTCACTTGTAATTCCTTCAGCACGCCACATTTGGAACCAACCTGATGTTGTTTGAACACCTTGGAAATTTCCACCTAGATCACCGTTTAAAACTTCTTGACCAACAATAGGCCAAACAACTTGAGAACTTTGTTTAATATTAATTGGATCAGTTAACCAAGCTGAATAATTCGAAAAATAAGCACCATGAAAGTGCATTCCACTAATCCAGAAAAATATAATTGCTAATTGACCAAAATGAGCACTGAAAACTTTCCGTGAAACTTCTTCTAAAGAACTAGTTTGACTATCAAAATCATGTGCATCTGCATGTAAATTCCAAATCCAAGTAGTTGTTTTTGGACCTTTTGCTAGAGTTCGAGAAAAATGTCCAGGTTGTGCCCATTTTTCAAAACTTGTTTCTACCGCGTTTTTTTCAACAAAAACTTGTACGTTTTTTGTACGGCTATCAGTTGAGCTTATTGCCATTGTCTTTTCTCCTTTTTGGGAGATGAAAATTTATGAAACGCTCACAAAAATAAAAATAATAATATTATTAATACACTGTAAGTTTTCAATATAATATTATATAGGAAATATAAAAAAACTTTAAATAATTGTAATAAAAAAACTTCAAATAATTGTAATTAAGGTGTAAAGATTAAAAAATAAAGTTTATCTCTTTTCGAATTAATCTAGTAGATAATTATTTAAATATTTTTATGGTTTTAAAAGATAATTATTGTAATGATGAGTTTTTTATTTGGTAGACTTTTATGTTTATATAAAGAAATAATAAATAATTTTTTATAAAAAACTATATAATCTAATATCATAATCTTATTATTAAAAAAATAATGTAAAACTGTTATACTTTTTAATTTCAGCTTGAAGAATTTTATATGGTATTAATAAATTTGAAACCAATCAAAATTTTCAGACACATAAACCCTCTTCATTTTCTATTTAAATTTTCTGTCTAATCTAGGAAGTATTTTTACAAGATCTTTCAATTAACATTAATTTAATTTTACATATAACATTATAATAGAGTCAAAAATTAAATAATGGAATTTTAAAAAAATGGAATATTCATGTAGAGATATAGTATATGACGTTAATGTCTTTTGAAACGGGGCCAAAAAGTTCAAGAATAAAATAAATTAATTTGATATCACTATCTATCATTTTCAGGAGAAGCTTCTATGAATTCCGTAAAACGATCTTTTATTAGTTTTTTAAGATAATATTAATTCCGCTGAGTCGAACAAAGTTGGTTTTTTGTTGATTGATTTCTTTAGATAAATTTTTTAAAGTCTCGATAACAATTACGGACTTTAAGAGTCCAAACCCTATAGATACAGTTAATATTCTCATTTTGAATGTTTTTTAATTATTTCATAAATTATATTTTTTAATACTTATATATTTATATCTAGTTTTAAAAAGTCTGTTGATTTTTTTAAAATTTTTTTTAATAGAAAAAATTTATTTCTGATTAATAATTTGACATATAATTTATATAAATTATATGTCAAATTGATTTCCGCGACGATATTGTAAAAAAGCAGCAATAAAAAGCCCTAAAGCTGAAACGGTAATCATACCTAAAACAATTCCGGATAATAAAGGTTCAACCATTTGTTTATTTTTTTAATTTTTATAGAAATTATTATTTTTTTTTTTAATTTATGTATTTTTAATTATCTAAAACCGATTGCTGCCTGCCATACAAATGCTAATAATAAAAAGAAAACGGGTATAATGGGTAAAACGTCAACAATAGGGCTAAAAACAACATATGCTTCTGGTAAACGTGATAGTAATAAAGTTTCCATAATTATCGTTAAATTTATTTATAAATTGGAATAATAAAAATCTTATATTTAATAGTATTAATTCTACTTTAAAAATTACTTATTTTTGATTTATCTTTCTTCAAAAAATATTAATTTTACATTTTAAAAACATTTATAATAACAAGTGCACTTAATTCAATTCTTAGTTTACTAATTCTCGCTTAAAATGATTTAATTTTCTAAGTGGAAAAAATTAAAGTTTTAAAGAAATCGAGAAAAAATAGTTTTTCAAATATTCCAATACTAAATATATTAAAACAAACTGAATGATAAATTTGAGTACTTTTAAGGATTTTAATAAACTTTCCAGTTACTAAATTAAAGACCGAACTAAAATATCTATAAACTAATTTGAATCTAGATTCAAATGCATATTTTCTGTTCTATTTTAAAGTTTTCTTACTAATTTTTTATATATTGAATATTAATCTCTTACTTTCAATATTTATTAAATTATTTTTGATTTATATAAATATTATACATATGACTTCACTAAGTTATGTTATACAATAAATTGATAATATAAATAAAAAACTAAAATTATTAAATAATTTTTTTAAATTTCACAAGTAATTATACTTTTAATTCTAGTACTAAAAAAAAGGAAAGAGTAATTTTGATCACCCTTTCCTTTTGGTACTAGAATTAAAAGTATAATCCAAGCATATCTGGAAAAAAACGATTAATTTCAATGATAAATCCTGCTGTAAATGTCATCCAAATTGTTAATAGAACAGGCGCTGTTGATAAATATTTTTGAAAATTTTCCATAATTTAAGTAATTCTATTATAATAAAGTTAAAAAAGTATTAACGAGGTGAAACAGTAATATTTTCTTTATCTGCAACTAAATCTCCACTAATAAGTTCTTGCCAGGCTGAAATTGGCCAAATATAACCGGTTGTCATAATTTTTAAAGCTAAAGGAACATTGATAATAATTTCATTTTCTGTTGGATTTTTGGTTGCACTTACTGCACGAACATATTTTCTACCAACCCAACCTATCCAACCAGAAATATAAAGAAAACCAAATCCAGGAAGAATGAATTCAGCTGCATGGCTCCAACGTCCATCAGCGATTAAATGTGGCAAACCATCTGAACCACATAATAAATCTGATCGACTATATTTTTCAAAACGTGCATTTGTTCGATCAATTTGTTGTTGTAATGCTAAACTAGAAGGTGAATTATTTTCATAACTATTCATACGTTGTTGTAATTTTTTTACGCTTCCAGTTAAACGTTTTTTAAAAGCAGGAGATTCACTACATTTTGTTAGTCCACCGACATCTGCCCAACTTGAACTTGGATTAAATAACAATAGAAATAAAGCTAAACTCAATAAATTTAAATGTTTCATAATTTATAAAATTTTAATTATCAATTTAGTAAAAAATCTCAAAAAGATTAAATTGTTAATATAGATTGTAATATAAAAAACTTTAATTTTAAATAAATCTTTTAAGATTTATTTAAAATTAATTAACTATTACTCAAGATCTCGACGATTTGGATTACGCGATGGATCACTTGAAAGTAATCCAAAAATGAATAATGAAACAAAGAAGATAATTGCTGTGTATACTAAAATTTTTAAAGTTAACATTTAATTTTTTCTAAAACATAGTTTTAATAATATTAATTATACTAAAATACAGTAAATCTAAACTTTTTTATTCGAAATTTTTAATTTAAAAACTCTAGTCAAATGAAAATAAAAATGGATATATTTTAATAATATTTATTGTAATTAATGGTTGTTCATTTTTAAATAAAATAGATGAAAAAGAACCCTCAATTAATATATAATCATTAATTCGATAATAATTTACAAAATCAAATGCTAAATTTCCCCAAATAATGAATTGAACGATAATAGGACGTTTTGTTTTAAGTCGAACAGATGGTAATCGAGCTCGAAATTTCACCAATTGAATTTTATTATTATAAAATTCAATTGGTGAAATTTCTAAAATTTGAACTATAGAATTAATATGACTCACAATACAGTTCTATTCTAATTACAATATTAAATTTCTTTGTTTTTGAACATCTTCAAAGTTAATATCACGTAAACGTTTTAATAATCGAATAAAATATTCTAAAAAATAATCTTCTAATTTAATAAGATCAGATGATTCTATTTTGAAAAGTGGATATACGTCACTTGTTATTAATCTTGACGGTTCGTTCAGATTTACTGAAGATTTAGCGTTTTTAATCGAATTGACATCATTTGAAATAATTTGAGTGAATGCTAATCGACCGCTAATATTTTGTCCCCATTCAAAAAATCCAACTATGTTAGCTATAAGATTTAAAAATATAGATGGAATACGCTGAATTTTAGCGGGTTGACCTGCTAATTGTTCACATAATTTTATAACTTCAGAAGAAGCCCAAAATTTTAAACCATCTAGTGAAATTAATTGATTTTTTGTTTTTGGAAGCTGCAAAGCCCTTAGACAAAAAATAGCAATATCTTGAGTATCCATATATGCAATATACATATTTTCATCTGTAATCCAAATCGGTAAATTCTCTAAAATCGGAATTGCGTATTGAGCAATTAAATTTTGATAAAAGCCATTTAAACGAAAAATAGTATATGGTAAATTTGAATTAATTATTTTACGTTCAATTGTGTATTTTACTTTTGGTAATGGGATTTCAGATAATTCTTCTATATTTTGAATTGAAAAAAAAATAAATCGCTCAATTTTAGCTAATTTTGCAGCTTCAAGTAAATATAATTTTCCTTCCCAATCTACGTATTTTAACGAATCTAATTCATCAGGCCGACTAGTAGATGCATCAATAATAGCCGTTATCCCTTTTAAACATGGTGGAATTGTTTCTGGTTTTGTTAAATCACCGTAAACTAATTCAACACCCCATTCTTTTAAAAAATTTGCTTTTCGAAAATTTCTAACTAAACATCGAACTTTGTAACCTTTCGTTAAAGCTTGAAGAACAATTTGTCTTCCTAAGGTACCCGTTCCACCAATTATAAGTAAACTCATGTTATAAATGATTTTATTTAAAAATAGTACTTTGTAAAATATCTTGGGCTTCTAAATGAACTAATTCTTTTTTTGTTAAAATTTGTCCACGACTATCAAAAATCCGATTTGCTTGTCGCATACGTGCACGATCCAATGCATTTTTAATACTTCTAGCATTTGCAAATAAAGGTTTTTCTTTTCGTTTTGCGATATATTGACCTAATGCAATTTCTGCATCATTCGTTAATTGATATTGTTGATCTTGTAGCATTAATTTCGAAATTTGTAATAATTCATTAACACTATAATCCGGAAAATCAATATGATTCGCAATTCTTGAAGATAAACCTGGATTTGATTCATAAAATTTATCCATAGGTTCTTTATATCCAGCTAAAATGACAACTAAATCATCTCTTTGATTTTCCATAACTTGTAAAAGAATTTCAATTGCTTCTGAACCATAATCTCTTTCATTATCTGGTTTATATAAATAATACGCTTCATCAATGAAAAGAACACCACCCATTGCTTTTTTTAATACTTCTTTGGTTTTTGGAGCCGTATGACCAATGTATTGTCCTACTAAATCATCTCTTGTAACGGTTAATAAATGACCTTTTTTGCTATAACCTAATTGATATAGAATATCAGCCATTTTTAATCCTACAGTGGTTTTACCTGTTCCAGGACTACCTGTAAAAGACATATGTAATCCCGGATGAGCTGAAGTAATACCTACACTTTGACGTAATTTATCAATTAATAATAAGGCTGCAATTTCGCGAATTCTTGATTTGACAGGAGCTAAACCGATCAATTCTTCGTCTAACAAATTCAAAATTTTAGCAATTTCTGTTTTGTGATACTCCTCTTGCAAATTAATAGTAGTTGTATTCATATATTATTAATTTTATAATTTACTAATTAAAATTTTATGTAATTACGTAATAACTCCTTAGAATTATTACGTAATTGTAAAAGTTGGAATACTTGATAAACAAATAAAAGCGAATCCCGCACTTCCACATGCACCAACAAAAAATCCACCTTTGAATTGATTCCAAGCGGTTTTTGTTTGCAAATCAAAATTTGTCTGAGAATCTAATTTTTCTTCTTGAAAAGTAGCTAAACCATAAATTGTTAACCCTAGTGTTAAAATTAAAATCAATCCAATGGTTGAAAAAAATCCTGCTAATAAACTAATATTAGAATTTCGTAAAGGACCTAAATTAACAAATGGTCCTATTAAAAAATAACCATGTGCTAAACCAATTTCTAATCCTCTCAATAAAGGAGTTAACCCAAAACGATATGCTGGTAAATTTTTCAGAATTGCCCGAGTCACAGCTGACGATGTAATTGGTGTTGATAAATGACCAACTGAAGGATCATTATTGTATGCTTTAATAAAATTAGCCATAAACTTCTTTTAAATTGTAATGAATTAAGTAATCGAATATTAAAAAAATTATCAATAAACAAATATCAAATTGATTAATAATTTTCTAATTGTTTATTTAAACCGTTAATTGATAGTTAAACCTGAAAAAATAAGACAGTTTCTATTATTAAAGAGAATTATATATTAAAATCGTAATCTTTTAAAATTATTTAAACTGAAAAAGTTTTATCAATTAAATTTACATTATTACTATATAATATATATTAATAAAGTAAAAAATTTTTATAAATTTTAATTAACAAAATACTAAAATTTTTATGACAGTTACTATTGATTATTTTTTATTAGTTGGGTTTTGTTTTACAGTTACAGCAGGTTTATTTTTAGGATTTAAATCAATCAAACTAATTTAAGTTACAAAAAATTATTAAAATGGAAAAAGAAATTCGTCAAGATTTAATTCTAGGTTCACGTTGCTTTAGTAATTATTTTTGGGCCATCTTTCTTTTAGTAGGCGGTTCGGGATTTATGTTAGCAGGTTTTTCAAGTTACTTTAATAAAAACTTTCTACCATTTGCAAACCCAAGTGAACTTGTCTTTATTCCTCAAGGTTTAGTAATGATTTTTTATGGAATGTTAAGTTTTAGTTTTAGTATTTATATATTTGTTACCATTTTATTAAATATTGGTAGTGGATATAATGAGTATAATAAATTAGAAAATTTGGTGAAAATTGTTCGAAAAGGTTTTCCAGGTAAAAATCGTCAAATTCTTTTAACTTATCCTTTTACAAATATAAAATCAATTGGAATTAAAATAACTGATGGATTAAATCCCACGCGTAGTATTTATTTATGTTTGAAAGATAAACGGAATATACCTTTAACTCCAGCTCAAGAACCTATATCAATCTCAGATTTAGAGACACAGGCAGCCGATTTAGCAAAATTTTTAGAATTAAAGTTAGAAAACTTATAAGTTTTTTCTTGCTTTTCTACCCGTTTCACTCTATACTTAGAGTGAAGTGTGCGGGCATAGTTTAGTGGTAAAACCTTAGACTTCCAATCTAATGATGGGGGTTCGATTCCCCCTGCCCGCTTTATTTTTGAATGAGCATCAATCATTTTTTATAGGAGTAGTTATTATTATGTCTGGTGGTTCTACGGGCGAACGTCCATTCTCGGATATCATTACTAGTGTACGTTATTGGATTATTCATAGTATTACAATTCCCTCTCTTTTTGTATCAGGATGGTTATTTGTTAGTACTGGTTTAGCATATGATGTATTTGGAACTCCACGTCCTAATGAATATTTTACTCAAGATCGTCAACAAGTTCCATTAGTAAATGATCGTTTTAGTGCAAAACAAGAATTAGAAGATTTAACTAAAGGTTTATAATTTAAGGAGATAAAATGGCAAAAAATATTAATCAGCCTGTAGCATATCCAATTTTTACTTTCCGCTGGTTAGCAGTCCACGGTTTAGCAGTTCCAACAGTTTTCTTTTTAGGTGGAATTACTGCTATGCAATTTATTCAAAGATAAAAAAAAATAAATATATACGAGGTAATTTTTATGACAGGTCCAAATCCAAATAAACAAGCGGTAGAATTAAATCGAACTTCTCTTTATTGGGGGCTTTTATTAATTTTCGTTTTGGCAGTATTATTTTCAAGTTATTTCTTCAATTAATATTTAAAGATTATAGGAGGGTTTTATGGCAAACACAGGTCGAATTCCATTATGGCTTGTAGGTTTAGTAGGTGGTTTAGCAGTAATTACAATGCTTAGCTTATTCTTTTATGGTGCTTATTCAGGGTTAGGATCATCATTATAGTATAAATCAAAGTAATTTTAAATTTAATTATAATCATGGGAATAATTCTATTTATCTGTAATATTGGAACTAATAGATTATCTTAGTTAATTGTCTGTAATGCGTTGTTAACAAAAAATTATCTTCAAAATTATGGTGATTCTCTCCAATAAGAACGTTAATTTATTCTTATATTGATTAATGAACATTTAAATTATTAAAAATGTGAATTTTATTTGATAAAAATTTAGCTTAATTAAGAATTTTTTTTATTAATTAAGCTAAATTTTTATATTATCGGAATCTCAATTTTTTAAGCAATTTTTTTAGTAAACTTTTAATAAATCTTCCAATTCTAGGTAATATATCATTAGGATTATCTGTTCCTCGTCCAAACCAACCATACCAAAATTTAATTTGGAAGCCTCTTTCTACAAAGTTCTCATCTTGCCAAGCTGTTTTACCTCCACTATAAATATCTAATTTATTTCGTTCACCAATATTAAGTTCAACAGTTCGCGTAAAAAATGGAGTATAAAAATATTGCCCACATAAAGCATGTAACATTCCATACAGTAAAATAGCTAGCTGAGATAGAATAATTGCAAATCTCATATAATTTAAGATTCGCATTTCAAAAAGTAAGTCTTCACAACTAAGATTAAATTGTTGGCGTTCAAGTACTTGAGGATACAGAGTATTAAAAGAATAGTACGTAATTCTGTGAACTAGACAATATAAAAAGTTGTCAGAGAATCTAAGAATCATTATGAATGTCCAATGCCAACGTATAAGGTAAGGACAATATCGTTTACCTACTCTAGCTACCATAGTATATAAAATAAATGATTTAAAAGAATCAAAAGTATTTAAAGTTGTTCTAGTTATTGTTGGAAGAAGTTTTCGATAAATAAAATAATACGTTGATTCAAGATTATGACAAATAAAAGATGGCATTTTATCTGAATATTTAAGAATATTTGCCATAATCATAGAACCAGGGTCAATTCTATAACCTTCATAACATGAACCCATTCCAATCGAATATAAAAATATTCCAACAGGATTTGTTATTCGAATTTGGTAATTAGATTGTTCCATTTTTCCTTGAAAGAGACGTCTAATTTGGGTTGAATCAAGTCCTAATCGTATGGTTAAAGAATTTTCAAATAATAATTGTTCATATCGAAAAATTGCCGAAAGAAATGTCGTGTACCATATATAACCAGCAATTGTACTTATTGCTGTAATAATTAAACTTGTTCTAATATTATAACGTATACTTAAAATTAAAGTGCGAGATAAAGTAATAAAAACAATAACGTCATCAATTTGTTTTACGCCGAAACCTTGCATTTTAATTTGCATCCAGTACTGATTTAAAATTACTCGGAAAGAATCAACAGAAAATAATTCAGTTGATTTAAATTTAACAATATTATTACGAAATTTTTCAAAAGAAAAGATTAATTCTGACAAATTGTCAGAATTAATCTTTCCAGTATGAATTTCTAATAATTCGTTTGGACTTCTAAATAAATATTCAATAAATTCCTTAAAATTTCCTAACCATAATAATGAAAAGTTATTTGATAAATTGTACCAAAAACTTATCACTATTGCTAGAGTAATAATAGATAAGAATCTACGCATATAGTTATTTTCCTTTGAAAATTAAGTTAATAAAAATAAAATATTTTTTGTTTGAAATACAAAATTAATGGTACCATAACTTGTTTAAAAAATGAAAGTTTTTAAATAAGTTTTTATTTTAAAATTAAATATAAAATTATTAGTTTTAAAATAAAAACTACCCCCAAGGGAATTCGAATCCCTGTCTGCTCCGTGAAAGGGAGCTGTCCTAGGCCTCTAGACGATGGGGGCTTTTAAAGTCTAAGCTAAGCGGGCAACGCGATTCGAACGCGCGACATCAACCTTGGCAAGGTTGCGCTCTACCACTGAGCTATGCCCGCTGCAGCAAATATAGTTTATTATAGCATTAAAATAATGTCAATACTTTAGAAATTATAGTTAAACTATAATTTCTAAATTGAAGATGCAATTCCATCTGCTGCTGCAATAACAAGAACAAGACTTACCCAAATTTGGAAAGCACGATTAAAAGTATTTTTTGAACTTTCCCATTCACCAGGTGTCGCTAATGCCACTGGAACCGTAACAACTAAACCCAATGATATTACAACTAACGCGAATACTAAAGCAGTAATTAACATAAGTATTTATAATTTTAATTTTAGATTGATAATAAGAAAAGAATTAAAGATTTCCTCTCTTTAGAGCTAATAAAACAATAACAGCGGGACCAGATAACATTATCGTCCCTGTAGCAATTAGCTGACCTATAACTTGCCAATTAATCATTTTAAAATCCTTGTTTATTTAATTTAAATGGTAATAAAATTTTAAAAAATAAAATAACCCGTAATATTAATTATAATTCTACTTTAAAAAGAATAAAGAAAATATATTATTTTTATTAAAAAAATTATTTAAGATTGCGTAATATAGTTTTTAAAATATATTAAAAATGAAAGAATTTCATGATATACTCAATTTAGGGTTACTAACTCAATTGGTAGAGTACTCGGCTTTTAACCGATTAGTTCTGGGTTCGAGTCCCAGGTAACCCAATATAGTTAATTAGTTAACAATAGTTTTTATGAATTTAAAATTAATCTATAAAAATAGTTAATTCACAAAACTTCGAAATTGTTTCAGGTACAAATGTGAAAAAAGAACGTGACTGATTAAAAATCGACAATTCTTAAAAATGAATTCAAATTTTTAAATTTGAATAATTACATTACATCAAAATTATAACCAATTCGTTTTGAATAAAGCCCAGTTGTCAAACGAATAATCACATAATTAAGATGAAAAATTGATTTAATGAGAGTCAGTTTTGAAACTTTAGTAAGTAAAGACATCAAATTATTTCAATTCTTACAAGTTAATTTACTAGATAGTCAGCTGTTTTTTCAACTATTAAATAAACAATCTTTTGACTTATTTTTTTTGTATTTCGAGTAGAGTTCCTATCAAATTTTTTAAAATAGAACCGAGTAATGGTAAAACTCTTTAACAATTTTTCCTCTAAAGTCATATAATTACGGATTTAAATTTAGTGATTCTATTAGATAACAAACACCTAAAACTATGTTAATCGTCTAAAAAGTCGGCTCACTTTTATCTAAATAAGTGACTTTATCATTAAATCGGATATTCTAACGTTTGAATAAGGCGATTGTAATATTTACTAGTTTGTAATTTTTTACAGATCATAGTCTAATTATTACACTAATTCGAATTAAAGTTTTTATAATTATAAAAAATAGTTAATAATGAATAAATAATACAACTATAAAATTATTTAATATTCTAATTAAAAATATAATACAATCCAATTTATTTAAGAGATACTAGAAATTTTATATCTTCCTACTCAATCTGTTAAACATAGTTAAATTTCACAACAAAAATTTTCTACATTATTAAAAAGTATCCCCTGTAGTATATAATACCAATCTAACGTTAGCTGATAAAATTTTTTAATTTAAAGAATTTTAAAGGATTACTATTTTAATAGTCGTAATTCATTACAATTTAGCTTGATTTAAATTAGAGAGTAAAAGTACCACTCTGTTTATGTATTTTGTTTTAAAAAATAATGTTAAACGATGATTTTACAAAATTGAACAAAAAATTGTGTCTTAGAAATATGTATTTATTGGTCAAAAAAAATGATCTAGCTAATCTTGATAATGTCACATAAGAACCTATCATTAATTTATGTTATGTGCGATCAAGTGAAAATAAAATTGTTAAACGACAGATTTTACAAACAGCTATTGATAAAAGTAATAGTGCATAAATAATATTTTTAAATGAAATATGAATAAATTAGATAATTAGTCGTATCTATTAATTTAACATGAGTATTTTCTATAGGAAAATAGCTTAATACAATATATTAAATAAGAAATTTTGAATAGAATATTTTTCGTAAATTGTAATTTTGAAAAAGTTCATTTATGGTTAAAAGTTTTTGGATTTTACAGTTTTCAAAATTGCACATTTCATCATTTTACCAATAGGAAAAGTAAATTTTCAATTTGTCATTTTGCAAGTTGCAAAATAACGAATTTTGACAGAACAATAGGAGAATTTTACCATATTCATTTTAAAAATTGTAATTTTTTAAGTGTTGATTTAGCAGTAAGTAATTTCGATAGGTGCAAATTAAAAACAACAAAATTTTTTAAAAGTAATTTGAATTTAATACTAGTTGAAAACGTCAAAGTTTTGAAATCAAACGAATAAATTAAAATCGATAAGTTTTCTCATTTTTAAAAATACGTAGAGGAATAACAATTAGAACTAATACAATAAATTAGACTTTACTTACATAGTTTGAGTTATTTTCATTATAAGGATTTTAATCGCCGACTGAAAACATATTTTATCATCTTTACAATTATTTTCTTTTAACCACTAAAAGTACCCTTAGTTTCCAATCGATTTCATCTCAATTTATTTACCTTGCATAAAAAAATCATATTGATTTTTAAACATTCCATTGTAAAAATATAGTAAACTCTAAACTTTAAATTTTGGGCACATCTGTGTAAATTAAAAAAATTAAATATATTTATTAATTATAAGTTTATTTAAAAAAGAATATATTTTTTATTCTTTTTTAAACAAACTTATCTAGAATCTTATTTAATAAAAAAATATATTTTTTTATTAAGAAGTATTTAAGATTAAGTAATCGAATTTAAGAATCTCATGTTAATTCAGTAAACTAAAAGTTACTTTTTGTTTCAGAAATAGCAGTTTTTAATAATTCTTCAGCTTCTTCAGTAAACTGATTTGTACTAGTAATTATATCAATATACGACTTATCTGTTGATAATGATTTTAATAAATTTGTACAATAATTTTTGACATCAGTAATAGCTAAATCATCTAAATATCCATTAATACCAGTATAAATTAATGCAACTTGTTCAGCTACTGATAATGGTGAATTTTGTGGTTGCTTTAATACTTCTCGTAAACGTGTACCACGAGCTAATTGTTTTTGTGTTGCTTCATCTAAATCTGAAGCAAATTGTGAAAAGGCTTCTAATTCAGCAAATTGAGCTAATTCTAACTTTAATTTTCCTGCAACTTTTTTCATTGCTTTGGTTTGAGCTGCTGAACCTACACGAGATACTGAAATACCTACATTAATTGCTGGACGAATTCCAGAATTAAATAAATCGTTTGATAAGAAAATTTGTCCATCTGTAATTGAAATTACATTTGTTGGAATATAAGCTGACACATCACTTGCTTGTGTTTCAATAATTGGTAAAGCAGTCATACTACCACCACCTAAAGCATCACTTAATTTGGCCGCACGTTCTAATAAACGTGAATGTAAATAGAATACATCACCTGGATATGCTTCACGTCCTGGTGGACGGCGTAATAATAATGACATTTGACGATAAGCCATCGCTTGTTTTGTCAGATCATCGTAGATTACTAAAGTTGCTCGACCATTATACATAAAGTACTCAGCAATTGATGCTCCAGCATATGGAGCAATATATTGAAGTGTTGCTGCATCATTTGCACTAGCTGAAACAATTACAGTATATGACATTGCACCCTTTTCTTCTAATACATTAACAACTTGTGCAACAGTTGAGGCTTTTTGACCAATCCCAACATAAACACATACAACATTTTCTGTTTTTTGGTTAATAATAGTATCAACAGCAATCGATGTTTTTCCTGTTTGGCGATCTCCAATAATTAACTCCCGTTGACCACGTCCAATTGGAATCATTGCATCAATAGATGTAATTCCTGTTTGTAGAGGTTCACAAACTGATTTACGACTGATAATCCCAGGTGCCATCGATTCTAAAAGACGACTTTCAGTTGCTTTAATTTCTCCTTTACCATCAATTGGAAGACCTAAAGGATTAACAACCCGACCAAGAAAATCTTCTCCAACAGGAATTTGAGCAATACGACCAGTTGCTTTAACAACCCCTCCTTCTAAAATTTGTCGTCCATTACCCATTAATACTACTCCAACATTATCATTTTCTAAGTTTAAAGCAATACCAACCGTTTTATCTTCAAATTCTAAAAGTTCTCCACTCATTACCTGATCAAGACCATAAACACGAGCAATACCATCACCAACTTGAAGAACAGTACCAATACTTTCTACTTTTACATCCTGATCAGATTTTTCAATTTGTTCACGGATAATATTACTAATTTCGTCTGGACGAATTTTTATCATTATATTGTATTTGAGTTTAAAAAATTAATAAAATGTTTTATTTATAATTAAATTTCTAAAACAGTATCTAATAATTTAGCTAATGTTTTCAATTTATTTTTTACTGAATAATCTACTATTTTACCTTGATTTTTAATTAAAAATCCACCAATTAAACTTTTATCGGTACTAAACTGAATCATAATACGATTATTGTTGATTATTGATTTAATTTTTTTAATTAATCTTGTTCTTTGACCATTTGATAGATCAGTGGCTGAAACAATTTGAAAGGCTTGTGAATTAGCTGTTTTATATACTAATTCTAAATAGCTAAAAATTATTGTCGATAATAAATTAATTCGATTTCGCTTGATTAAAGTAGTTAAAAATTGTAATGTTTCATGATTCATTTTTTTACCTACTACTTTAATTAAAATCTCTTGCTTTGCTTCATTACTCACCAATGGATTTTGTAGACATTTAAATAATTCTTTAGATTTAAATAATAAACCTTGAATATTTTGAATATCAGACGTTACTTCAAGTAAAGTTCCTGTCTCTCTAACAAAATCAAAAAGTGCACGAGCATATGGAGCTGCAATTTTTAATGCTACTGGATTTTTACTCATAGTTATGAAGGTAATTCTAATGTTCGAATAGTATTATTTATTAATTTTGCTGTCGGTTTTTCTTGTGTAAATGTCTCTTTTACACGACTAACAGTACGAGTCATTACTAATGAAGTAATTTGTTCTTTAATTTCGTAAAATATTTGACGTTCTTTAGATTTAAAAACTAACATACCACGTTCGAAGCGAAATTTTAAATCATTCTTTGCTTCATTAGCATCTGCTTCGAGCATTAATTTTTTTGTCTTTAAAGTATCCGATTTGATTTTACTAATTACGACATTTGCTTGATTTAATTGTTTTTGAGCATCGTTTAATCGTTTTTCGGCTTCGTTTAATCGATTTTCAGCATCTTTAACATTTTGTGAAATTGTTTCATTTCGTTCACGTAACATTTCACCTAAGCCATCTTTAGCTACAGATAAAATTATAACAATTAATCCAATAATATTAATTACACCAGATTCTAGGATCATAGGATCTAAGGTAAAGCCGTCTTCTTCGGCAATTAAACTAAAAATTTGATTAAAATTTTCCATATTTTTAAGCTTTTACATAAACTGTTCATTTATAAAAAGAAAATGACTTTTTCAAAAGAGGTATTAAATTGATAATCTAGTATTAATATCATCACATAATGATTGAACACTTTCTTCTAAATTATTAAGTGCTACAGTTCTTTTTTCTTCAAAATCATTTGTGATTTCATCTAATACATTATCAAGATAATTTTGAGACATAGTAATTTCTAAATCTAAAATTTCTTTATGGATTTTTTGAGAATTACTAATTTCTAATTGTGCCTCACTGCGGACACGTGTTAGTTCTGCTTCATATTGAGTCGTCATTTTATTTGCGTCTGCAAGTAATTCTGACGCTTTACTGAGTTTTGTTAAAATATATTCTTTTCGTTCTTCAATAACGGTTAATAATGGACTATATAAAATAATATTTAAAATAACCATTAACAAGACAAATTCTAATGCAATTAAAGGTAAAGTTGCATCTATATCAAATAATCCACCTGGACCACTTACTTCTGAACTGAAAAATAATGTTAAAAAATTAATCATATAAAATCTATATGCTATACTATAGAATTAAAAAATTGAATAGATACAAAATAAGTATCTATTCTTTGTTTATTTTTAATATTGAAATTGGTTTAAAATTATCCGTTAACAAACGGATTAGCAAATAATAAAGCTAATGCAACTACTAAACCGTAAATTGTTAAAGCTTCCATGAATGCTAAACTTAATAAGAAAGTACCACGAATTTTGTTTTCAGCTTCTGGTTGACGAGCAATACCTTCAACTGCTTGGCCTGCAGCAGTACCTTGACCAATACCAGGACCAATAGCAGCTAAACCAATAGCTAAACCAGCAGCAATAACAGAAGCAGCAGAAACGATAGAATCCATAATAAATTTTACTAATTAAAAATATAATATAATTTTTAAAACAATCTTAATTTTTTTTATTATTCAAGGGCTTCTGCAATATAAGCTGCAGCTAACGTTGAAAAAATTAAAGCTTGAACTGAACCAGCAAAAATTCCTAAAACCATAATTGGTAATGGTATAATTAATGGTACTAACGATGTTAGTACTGAAATAGTCAATTCATCTGCTAAAACATTTCCAAACAATCGAAAACTTAATGATAAAGGTTTCGTAAAATCCTCAATAATATTAATTGGTAAAAGAAGTGGAATTGGTTGAATATATCGTTTAAAATATCCAAACCCTTTCTTGCTTAAACCTGCATAAAAATAGGCAACTGATGTTAGCAGTGCTAATGCTGCTGTCGTATTAATATCATTTGTAGGCGCTGCAAGCTCACCTTCAGGTAATGGAATTAATTTCCATGGAATTAGAGCACCAGCCCAGTTACAGCCAAAAACAAATAAGAATAATGTTGAGATAAATGGTATCCACTCTTTATAAAAACTCTCGCCTAATTGATCTCGAGATATATCAACTATAAAGTCAAAAGCTAACTCTGTAAAGTTTTGAAACCCTTTGGGAATACGCTCTTTATTTTGTGTTCCTATAATAGAAAAGACCAATAAAAGAACTAATACAAGCCAACTTACTAATAAGACTTGGCCATGTACTAAAAATCCTGCAATGTTCCAATAAAAGTGTTTTCCAACTTCTGCTTCCGCTAATAATGTAAACATATTTGAATTAAAAATTTCTGGGTACATATAATCTAATGAATGTAAGAAATTACCCAATATTAAAAAATATAAAGGAACAATATTTATTTTAAATAGTTTCTTAATAGTTTGGGTATATTTTTATAAAAAAGCTCTTTTTTTTAATTTTGAAATAATTCTTGATAACCTTTTTCTTCTAATTCTTTTGCCAACTCAACTGATCCAGTTTTTATAATTTTTCCTTTTTGCATAACATGTACATATTTAGGATTAATATAATCTAATAATCTTTGATAATGTGTAATTAGAATGATCCCTTTTTCTTGATTCATAAAATTATTAATCCCTTTTGAGATAATTTTTAAAGCATCAATATCTAATCCTGAATCAGTTTCATCTAATATACATATTTCAGGATCTAATAAAATCATTTGAAGAATTTCATTACGTTTTTTTTCTCCACCTGAAAATCCTTCATTAACATTTCGAGTTAAAAATGATGTTGACATATTAACTAATTTCATTTTTTCTGTTACAATTTGTAAAAATTGAATAGGATCTACTTCTGGCTTATTAAAAAATCGTTGCTTTGCGTTATAGGATAAGCGTAAAAAATCTTCATTACTTACACCGGGAATTTCAATTGGATATTGAAAAGCTAAAAAAATTCCAAGGTGTGAACGTTCTTCTGGACTTATATTTAGAATACTTTTTTCATTAAATAAAATATTACCTTTTAAGATTGAATAAGCCGGATGACCCGCAATAACTTTTGAAAAAGTACTTTTTCCAGAGCCATTTGTTCCCATAATTGCATGTATTTCTCCTTTTTTTACTTGTAAATTAAAATTTTCAAGTATTATATTATTTTCAATTGAAACTTTTAAATCTTTAATATTTAACAATAAATCTGTTGTGGTCATTATCCTACACTTCCTTCTAATTTTAAACTCAATAATTTGTCTGCTTCGGCGGCAAATTCCAATGGAAGTTTATTAAATACTTCTTGGCAAAAGCCACTAATCATTAATTCAATAGCTTTTTCTAAACTAATTCCTCGCTGTAAGAAATAAAAAATTTGTTCTTCTCCAATTTTAGAAGTTGATGCTTCATGCTCAATTTTAGTTACTGAATTTTGAATGGATATTATTGGAAAAGTATTTGAATTTGAACAATTACCAATTAAAAGTGAATCACACTGTGAATAATTACGAGCATTTAAAGCTTTATCTTTCACTTGAACTAAACCACGGTAACTATTTTTTGAGTTACCAGCTGATATTCCTTTTGAAATAATTTTACTGTTTGTTGATTTACCAAAATGGATCATTTTAGTTCCCGTATCAGCTTGTTGATAATTATTGGTAAGAGCTACTGAATAAAACTCACCTTGTGATCGATTACCAAATAATATACAACTAGGATATTTCCAAGTTATTGCAGAACCTGTTTCAACTTGAGTCCATGAAATATATGCATTATCACCTACACATAGTCCTCGTTTTGTTACGAAATTATAAATTCCCCCCTTTCCATATTCGTTCCCAGAATACCAATTTTGCACAGTTGAATAATTAATACTAGAATTTTCTAAAGCAATTAATTCGACAATTGCAGCATGAAGCTGATTTGTATCATATTGAGGAGCTGTACAACCTTCTAAGTAATTTACTTGACTATTTTTATCTGCAACAATTAGAGTTCGTTCAAATTGTCCTGATGTTTGATCATTAATTCGAAAATATGTTGATAAATCTAATGGAGATTTTACATTTTCTGGTATATAACAAAATGAACCATCAGTAAAAACAGCTGAGTTTAAAGAAGAATAATAATTATCTCCAATTGGAACAACAGATCCTAAGTATTCTTTAATCAATTCTGGATAAGTAAGAATAGCTTCAGACATAGAAGTAAAAATTATACCATATTCACTTAACTCTTCTTGAAACGTAGTTGTTATCGAAACACTATCGAATACTGCATCAATTGCGACATTATTTAATCGTTTTTGTTCGGTTAATGAAATTCCCAGTTTTTCAAATGTTTCTAATAATTGAGAATCAATATCATTTAAATCTTTTAACTTTTTTTTTATTTTTGGTGCGGAATAATAAACAATATTTTGGTAATCTATCATAGGAATTTTTAAATTCGCCCATTCAGGCTCTTGCATTATTTTCCATTTTTGATAAGCCTTTAAACGAAATTCTAATAAAAATATTGGTTCATTTTTTTTAGAAGAAATTAATTTAATAGTTTGTTCATTTAGTCCTTTTTCAATAATATCTTTTTCAATATTTGTTGAAAAACCATATTCATAATTTTTATTAACTAAATTCGTCAAATTTTCATTAATTGTTTTATTCGATTTGTTATTCATATCCTTTGTAGTTTATTCGTAATGTAATTCTATATTTTTGTTTTGAATTCTATTGTACAAAAATTTTTAATTTAATATAATTAGAATTTCTTTTTTTTAAAGTTATTTTTAATAGTTATATTAAAAATAAACAATAGTTTTATTATTCGTATTATTTACAAATGTTATAATTCCAATTAAGGTTGTTTTTAATTCCTCAACCGAGAGAACTAGTTAAAATTTTAGTTAGTTAAATATCTATTATATATTGCCTTTTTATTTTTAAGGAGAAATCA